CAGCGGAACCTGACCAGTGGCTCGTGACGGAACAGGCTGACTAAGCCGCAATCGACTAAACGAATAACCTACTAACCTTAACTTATTTTTATTTCTTTTTTGTCTGTATGTAGCCTTGGTTTTCTTTTTCACCGCCACTTCGGCGTCGTCGTCGCTAACAAACTCCAGGTAGTGGGCGGATCCTATCTATTCAGTATTTTGGCTCACCTGATGATTAGGATACTTCGTTAGCGTTAGGTTGCCGGATCCTCTTCAGGTAGCCTCGTCGAGACGAAATAAAGAACGAGAGTGATATATCAAAACTGTCTTCATTTCAAAATGAATTCCTTATCAAAAAATGATTAATGATGCGGATAAGCCCATACCGACTCGTCAATCTTCTCCATACTCAATCCGCATCATAGTACTTGCACGAAAACTGGGAACTCGTTAACAGATCTACCTATCAATTTGATAGATTTTTCATCTTTCTACCTGGGTTGAGGGATCTGGGGAATGAGTAGGGCGCAAAGCCGAAGTCTTAAAAATGAATTGGAGAGGATTTAATTATTTCTTTTTTCTTTTGTAAACTCTTTTGCGTTTATTAGTTGAAAACAATTGGGATAATTTTTGGGCTTCTTTTCTTCCCACCAGGAGTAATTGAATGACGAGGAGCCGTATGAGGTGAGAATCTCACGTACGGTTCTGTATAGTGACATTAGAGCTGTCGACTATTCCACGACTACACCAAAAAAACCCAACTCTGCCCTACGTAAAGTCGCGAGAGTTCGACTAACCTCCAAGTTTGAGGTAACGGCTTACATACCAGGCATTGGCCATAACTTGCAGGAACATTCGGTGGTCCTCGTAAGAGGCGGAAGGGTCAAAGACCTACCCGGCGTTAGGTATCACATTGTTAGAGGAACTTTAGATGCTGTAGGGGTTAAGGATCGTAAAAAAGGGCGTTCTAGTGCGTTGCAGAACATTGTCATAACTCGTATCATTGCAATGATTCCGTATCAGTTGTTCTGATATGTTAAATGTGTAGCCGACCCAGCATTGCCAGGGGACTGAAGCCTGCTACTACAGAGATTGATAGAAATTTATTATTATCTATCTATTTTATGAAACAACTTGGTGTCTAAGGTGTTCTATTCCAGCAAATTGAGTTTTACCTGAACTCTCACCTGGAAAATGTTAGGACGTCTCTTCCTCTTGGAACAGGTTTAGATTACGACTACGGAGATTCGGTGAAAGCTTTATGCACATCCACTGATTGGATTGAGAAACCTACGGACATTCCTAGTAAGACAATTGAATTGCAAGATTTTTTTCCTTGTATGTCTAGAAGACTTTGACTTATCCTATCCGTGGAATAGGAAAAAACGGATACCCAATGTGCCATGGGTAAATATGATTTGCACCTTAAATAAAGAAATGGTTCAAAATCTTTTGAATAGTTTCTATTCAATCATGTGGAAAGCTGTATTCGATGAAAGTCGCACGTGCAGTTTGGAGGGAGATCCCCGACTAATCGGTGGATCCACCCTACAATATGGGGTGAAAAAGCCAAAATAGTAGCTTAAGATACAATTGAAATAAAAGAATTGATTCAAATCTGACAGATTTATATTTGTAAACTCGCGTTACATCGGAGCAGTGTAGTGAACAGAAAGAAAAATATCGAATCAGATCCAATTTATCGTAATCGATTAGTAAATATGCTAGTTGATCATATCCTGAAAAATGGCAAAAAATCACTGGCTTATCAGATTTTCCACCAGGCTATGAAGCGGATTAGGTAAAGGACAAATAGGAACCCACTGTCTGTTCTGCGACAGGCAGTGCGCAAGGTAACTCCCGATGTAGTAACAGAAACCAAACGTGTAGGTGGATCAACTTATCGAGTCCCCGTTGAAGTAGTACCGGCAGAGGGAAAAGCTTCGGCTATCCGGTGGTCATTAATCGCGTGTCGAAAACGCTCAGGTCGAAGTATGGCTTTAAGATTGAGCGATGAATCAATGGATGCCGCAAGGAATTCCGGTAGTGCCATACGGAAGAAAGAGGAGACTCATAAAGTTGCGGAAGCGAACAAAGCTTTCGCTCATTTCCGTTAGTTTCAAATTCGTTCCAATCCACAGAATTCCCGTTGTGGATTGGAACCGGGGCACAACCTTTCTTTCGGGGAATCAAAGAATACTATGACTAAATGGTTGGGTGGGTCGTGAACGACGAATAACGGGCGTCTAAGCCACAAGTGGGGATTGGCAACTCCTCCTTTTCTAGCTCGTTAATTATTATACTCCTATTAAACCAGGAGTTTTGCGGGGGGGGGGGGGGGTCCAATCCAGAGTTGTGAAGTGTCTCGCAAAAAGGCTTGACGCATTATCAGTTTTTCAGAGACTGAGTTTGATTTATGCGCGCACCGCATAACGCATAGAGCAAAAATATAGAGCGAAAACCTACTTTTTTTTTTGAAAAAGGAAAGCCTTGCTGTAAAGCGATGGATAACAATTGTTTTAGATATCGAGAAGAAGCCCCCATATTCAATAAATTTGGAAACTCATTTAATTTTGGTTGACACAGATAGGTTTCTGTGATATATTAAAGATTAACAGGCTTACTAGCCTGGGGAATCACTAATTATTTCTTGGAAACCAAAAATTATCATGACCGCAACTTTAGAACGACGCGAAAGCGCAAGCTTATGGGGTCGCTTCTGCGACTGGATCACCAGCACCGAAAACCGTCTTTACATCGGATGGTTCGGTGTCTTGATGATTCCTACCTTGCTAACCGCAACCTCTGTATTCATCATTGCTTTTGTCGCAGCTCCTCCTGTAGATATTGATGGTATTCGTGAACCCGTTTCTGGTTCTTTGTTATACGGTAACAACATTATCTCTGGTGCTATCATCCCTACTTCTGCAGCTATTGGGTTACATTTCTACCCAATCTGGGAAGCAGCTTCTGTCGATGAATGGCTTTACAATGGTGGCCCTTACGAACTTATCGTTCTTCACTTCCTACTTGGTGTAGCTTGCTACATGGGTCGCGAATGGGAACTAAGCTTCCGTTTAGGTATGCGTCCTTGGATTGCTGTTGCATACTCGGCTCCTGTCGCAGCTGCTGCCGCCGTTTTCTTGATCTACCCAATTGGTCAAGGAAGTTTCTCTGACGGTATGCCTCTAGGCATTTCTGGTACTTTCAACTTCATGATTGTCTTCCAGGCCGAGCACAATATCCTTATGCATCCCTTCCACATGTTGGGTGTAGCTGGCGTATTCGGCGGCTCTCTATTCAGTGCTATGCATGGTTCTTTGGTAACTTCTAGTTTGATCAGAGAAACAACTGAGAATGAGTCTGCTAATGCAGGTTATAAGTTCGGTCAAGAAGAAGAAACCTACAATATCGTAGCTGCTCACGGCTATTTTGGTCGTCTGATCTTCCAATATGCTAGCTTCAACAATTCTCGTTCTCTACACTTCTTTTTAGCTGCTTGGCCCGTGGTAGGTATCTGGTTCACCGCTTTAGGCATTAGCACCATGGCTTTCAACTTGAATGGTTTCAACTTCAACCAATCCGTGGTTGACAGCCAAGGTCGCGTTATAAACACCTGGGCTGATATCATAAACCGGGCTAACCTAGGTATGGAAGTCATGCATGAACGTAACGCTCATAACTTCCCTCTAGACTTGGCTTCCGTTGAAGCTCCTTCTATAAACGGGTAATATCCGTCTGGTTATGCAGCACAACTGGATACCAGATCTCTCACCTTCAGAGGAGGAGATTTGGTGTCCAATGAAGTAAAGGTTTGTGCGATAGAACGTATGGGAAAGAGGATAACAGCTTGTCACAATTTTATGATTCTAAGTATCTAACCTTGAATTTTGAAAAGCATTTGAAATATCCCTCTGGGATGGGATTTAATAGATTACTTCGTAATCTACTCCGATTTGCGGAATGCTTGCAATCCATCACCCCAATAAAAGGGAGTGAAAGCGTATTCCTCATTTCAAAGATTTCCTATTGTCTTGTTATATACATACAGTTAATATGTATGTGTACCAATCGAAGAACCTATCTAGCTTTCTTAACGGATAGATCCCGTTCCCGTCCGGCAGAGGGGGCCAGCTAAATCAACAGAGGGGGCGGACGTAGCCAAGTGGATCAAGGCAATGGATTGTGGATCCATCACGCGCGGGTTCAATCCCCGTCGTTCGCCCATCCAATTGGGTAATCCAATCCTATCGCTCTGCTCTGGAACAAAGAAGACTTATTACGGTAGCTGATTGAGATATGTGTAAGTCTCTTCGACAATAACAGTTTAGAATTCCCGATCTAATTAAAGTTTTGGATACGACTCTTCACAGAAATCACTATTTCGTTTGAAATATTTCTTTCATCCCATCTTGAAATTTTCAAAATCCTTGGTATAATAAATGTGGGAAATAGAAAGTGTCTATCGCGTAGAATTAATATGAAAAGAGAAAGAAAGGTAAAAAAGATGGCAAAAGAAAGAGCGGGAAGTCCATATTTTTCATCTGAAATCTCAGAGTTAATAGGAGTCAGTCTATTAGACCACTTCTTCAAATCATTGAAAAACCAACATCTCAAAGAATTTTTCATTAGCCCATCTTCCAACTATGAACCTTTTATCAGATTCTCTGACTTGTGATTTCTGAGTTCACTATTTTTACGCAATCTGCGTAATTCACTAAAAGGAGATAGCGGCATCAACCTGGAGATGCTGATGTTGTTAACAATACCAATATCTATGCATTGTCTGAGTGACAAAAGGTCGATCGAAAAAAGTTTTATAGTAGCGGAAGTCATTAATGGGGGTGACGGAGTGATCAAGGAGCAGGCAGAGAATTCTGGTAACTTTTCCTGCAACTGCTTTCCCCGATTCGAAAGATCTTTATCTGTTGAAAAGAATGGAAAGAGGGGAGTACTTCTTTCCCACTACTTAAGTTTGAACGAAGATATTCCTGTAGGTTCAACGAAAAAAGAGAAGCAAGTTCGTTATGATGTGATGACTCATCTGGTTTGCGGTAGATGGAAGGCATGCATAGTGAGGGATTCACTCCTTGATATATCCAACAAGGATGATACTGAGGGGATTCAAGTATTTTTTAGGTTTTGTGGGGATAAGTGTTTACAAAATTCAAGCAGGTTTTTCAAATTCTATAAAGATATATTAGTGTTTAAAAACAACCAAAGTAATTTTGATTCGTTATTCTTTTGGGAAAATCGTAACAAGCGAGATCTGGATCGGTTACAAGCGACACAATTGGGAAACGACTCATTGGGTCCCGCAGTATTAAACTCCCATGACAGAGCGTCACTTGAATCCGGAGATTCAGCAGATCACCGGGGGGATAGATGGGGATTTCATTTTGAGCGAGAAGCCTTTTCCAGCTTGTCTTCATTCACATTTTGTGAAAAGATGACGCCGTTTCGTGGCTGCATATCCAGATTAGATTGTGACAGAAATGGGGAAGGATTTCCCATCCTACACACTTATTCACAAATAAAAAATGAAGTAATAAATCGACTCACCGAATTTCTATCGATAATTGAGAAATCAAATCTGATTTTTAATGGAGCAATAGCTATTGACGTCAGTAATAGCGTTAAATCTGGGAAAGGGTTTCCGTTGAAAACGAGGGGTGACATACCGCTTACTGGAATATATGGCAAAAACCTTGGGCTAGCGGGTGGCAGACGCCTCAACCTCGATGAGATTATTCCAAACTATTTTCAAATACCTTTAGGTATACCTAGAAAAAGAGAAATAAGTAATCGAAGTGAAAATACTACTTTTTTAAACTAATTGAAAGAAAAAGGTCACATACATTCAATATATTCTTTAGTTAGATTGTATCGAAGAAATAGAATCCTATCTCTCTACTCAACATACATGTTTCTTTTCTATGACTATTTCTGCGCATTATCTACTCAATATTTCTTTCAAATCAAATATCGATTAGATATCTGGACGGGGAGCGGGGAGTACGCCGATGTAACAAGAATTGCAACTGAATAAATGGTGTTAAAATGGAAAGATAACGTAGAGCGCCTATTGAACGAATATATTACCAATCAAATTGATGAGTGTAAAAATGTTCAGTCAAACGTGCATAGCTTGCTCAATACGATCGGGGATTCGTCTCTTTCCCCTGTCGGGAAAGTATTAAAATATGATTTGGATAAATCAATTTGCCGTGTATCAATAATAAGGAACAAATTACTAAGTAATAGTAGTGTCAGTCTCGGTAATAACAATCAACAAAACGAAAAAGATTTTCATCGATTTCTCAATGTTTTTTTTCTTTATAAAATGATTGTTGCTAAGGCTACTTGCCAGAAAGCTTTGATATATACCATTGATTATTGCATCGAAAAATTGAATAAGTTCACTGATCTAACTGTCGGTATCGAAGAATTCACCAAGCTAGATCTCATGATATATAATTCTTTATTATATTTATTAGATTATTCCAGTAACGAAAAGATGCTTTTGCTCAAAACAATTCTTGAAAAAGAGAAGAGTTTATCTATTGAATCCAAACTGTTAGTGAGTGAGAAATCGGTAGGCTCTTCAACCGAGCTGGAATCTGCAGTGAATCCTACTTCTCTCGGGTTGCCCCGCATCGAACCCATCCGAGCAGGATTTTCAAGGAATGCTCTTTCCATTACAGGGAAGCAATTCTGGAATCTGTTTCTGCATGATTTAAACCGTGGGGGAGGTTCAGTTAGAGATATTGGTGGGAATACTTCGAGATACATTTATGATCAGGTTAATAAACTAAACTTTCTAGACGACTCACCTGTACGGAACTGTGACGGAAGCAACTTTATTCCGAAAATGAAAAGAACTCTTTTTATTGGGAGATGCAACAGTAGTTATCTCGACGTCTTAGAAAACTTATATGCGGGCTCCAAAGATGAAGCTATCTCATCCAAAACCATCTCATTTATTCATCCCCAACTGTCGGATTCGTTGTCATCCAATTTCTCGAAACAAGCAGCAAGGGAAGTTGCTGGCCACGTACTCACACCAATCCAACTTCTTTTGTTTAATCTGCATAAATCGACAGCATTGGTAACTCATTCAGATGGACTTTCCTATTCTATTTCGGATCTGAAGAGGTTACTGGCGAGTTTGAATTCATCTCCTCGTGAAACGATAGAGTCAGTTTTCTATTTGTGCAGTAGCGATAGAGTTTCTTTGAAGGAGATGTCGCCAAACTCCGATTCATCGTCAGATCGACGACCCCAATATCGCCCCAAGAATCTGGTATTGGATCGGGTCTATCAAAAGAATTTGTCTATTAGGTATTTCTGGGAACCGGAGGAAATGAAAACATCTTATTGGTCGTTAAGACTCCCATTATGCGACGATGTAACATCGAGATCTCTAGCAGAATCAATTGTAAAGGAGGTTGCAAACGAAGATACGGACTTCGCGGATCAATTTATCCGGAAAGAGGCTACTTGTTCATCCCATTTTATTCATTTCAATGAATTATTAAAAGATTTGACTAGATATAAGATCTCTTGGATCTTTTGGAAAAACAATATCGGTGAAAAATGGAGCTTATTTATAGATTATATACCTTGGTTTTTTACCCCCACCTGGTGGAGATACTTCTACGATCTGATTAGAGAAACATATCCAGAAATAGTACTTAAAATAAGTTATGGCTTAACTCATGATTTTAATAGGATTTATAAAGTAATTGCTGAGGATGTAGTAGATGGCGCGAAAGCCTATTTACTCCAAAGAATGCAAAGCCTAGGATTGAGATTCGACAACGATTCTGTCAATACTATAGTATCCGAGACAAGTCTTCTTATTTTCGAAGAAATTCCTGATAAAGCCGAGCTTTTACATTCGGGAGGATGGTCAATATCTCAATTTTCTAATAGATCTATCTTCTATTACTTTATTCTTTCAGTATTCACCGTTCTTGCATTATTCAAACACCCTTTGTCTGCTGTTTCGGGTTTCAATTCCTTTCATTTATGGAAACGTTTCAATACTATTGAATTTTTGACAGATCCAACGTGTCGATCCTATTTGAAAGAGGTAATGTATTCCCCTTCGACAAGCTACATGTCAACGAGAGATCTACTAATCTATTCTTTGAATAGATTGTTGAATTATATAAATAATATATTATTTTTCTTCTTTGTGAAAAATGAACTTGATTCGTGGATATTTCGTAGAGATAGTTCCGATATCCTAGATGATAATAAAGAACCACTGACTGAACATTTAGTGACAAAGAATAGTCTTTATAGGTATGTGTTGAAATTGAATTCCAATTATGATTTATTGGGCAACAATATATCTCACGAACCTTATCTCCAAGAAAGATCTAATGTTTTAGCAAACTTACTTCAAGTATGGCAAAATGATCTATCGAGTCACAAGATCCGTAAGTTGGATCCTGCGGAGAAGTGGGCTTTTTTCGCACCCGAGAGAAATATTCTACTTTCAGTAACAACGAGACGAGTAGGCAGTCTACTAAATACGCCATGTCATGACATACCTATCTCATATCAATCAAAATTATTCCCATCTAAAGGGATTTTACTAGTAGGACCCATAGAAACTGGCCGATCTTCCATTATTAGAGATTTAGCATTCGATTCCTACTCTCCAGTGGTGAAACTACCAATGAAAAAGATGATATACAACGAAGCCTTTTATAATAATCCACGTGGAACTTTCATCTCGAAAGAAAGCGTACATCGAATAATTCTCGTTTTTAAAATGGCAAAAGAGATGTATCCTTGTACACTATGGATTCAAGATATTCATGAATTGAATATTATTCGTTCGTATCATAAGCTAGAAGCTGAGCCCAAATTCTTACTTTGCGAAATATTGAAAAGTATTGGTGACAGGCGCGGCAATTCCAACAGTGTTGTTATCGCTACGACTCACGTACCTGCGAGGATAGATCCAGCTCCAATAGCTCCGAACCGGTTAAACTAATTAATAAATTTTCGAAAATCCAACGGGTATCAACGTCATAAAGAATTATCAATTCTATTACGTATCAAAGGTTGCAAAATGGAGGCTAATCCGCCCCTTCCTATTATTGAAGGTATTGGGTCTGGAACTACGGGTTATAGTAAACGAGATTTATTCCTTCTCGCTAACGAGGCGTTATTGATAGGTACTTCCAAAAGAAGTAAGATTATATGTAGCAACGCAATTGAATTAGCTTTGCATAGACAACATTCGACTGCTAGTGATATGAGCAATGGGATAGAATCCGGTTCCGGATGGGATATTTTTTCCTACGAGATAGCGGAAGCTACTTCGAAGAAGAGTTTGACAAATACTTATCTCACAAATATTGGTCGTAACGAGTTAAAGATGCGATTTTATTATTTGTCTAACTGGTTTGTGGAACCTTCAATAACTAAGTCAACATTTAATGAATTCACTCTATTTTCGCATACCCTAGGGATACTAGCTGGATTAGTAGCTCGCGATTCACTCCAAATGGATATGAGGGAGAAAGAAAATTTCATTGTTATCGACAAACTTGTAGAGAATGACTTGAACCTAGCTTGCGGTGTACTAGAAAACCTATCGACTAATTTCCCACGTTCGGGGATTTGTAAAGACGAAGGTCAACACAGCAACAGTTTTTCCTTTTCCGTTCCTATTGATAAACCCAAGTCTTGTTTAAATGTAACCTCTACAAGCCGTTCTTCTAAATTTGTGAGAAGGGTGGGATTTAGCAGTCGAACCGACTTCGAACTGCAACGGTCACCCAAACTAATAAACTCAGGTCTGATGGGATTGTCGCGTGAGATCACTTGGTCCCATAAGGCTTGGCGTCTCCGTTTCCTGCGAGGCGGGGCTTTTGAGTTGGCGAGGGTATTATCTGAACCCAATCATTTGTATAATTTAATTCTCCTTTACCAAAATTATAATTATATACCCCAAAAAGATTTCGAATTCAATAGGATTAAGGGTGACAAAAGTAAATCGTGTGAGAAAAGCGGATATCTATTTAGTTTTGAAAAATATCCGATTCATTTGAAAGAACAATTTATTGAAAGAATGGAAAACCAGTTGGATAATATGTTGTTACGTGAGCAATTTCTAGAATTGGGAATATCCGGCGACTCATCTAATGAATATGAAACACACTTTAATCGATTCCATGAAACGACTCGACCCTTCGGGTCGCGCTTCATCTGGGACCCCGTGCTTCTGTTCCAGCCAGATCCTAACATTCCTCCCTCACGTCGCAGCTTGTTGCCGACAAAAGAACCGGCGCGGAGGCTTTACACCATTTACGGTATAATAAAGGAGCCAAATAAATTGTCAAATAATCAAATTAAAGATTTTTTTCTCTACCGTGAAGATAATCCGAACCGTGAAGATAATCCGAACCGTGAAGATAATCCGAACCGTGAAGATAATCCGAACCGTGAAGATAATCCAAAATCGGGACCTGACTCATCTATTCAATCTATTAAGCGGTCGAATAATCTCCCTTTGAATGAAGAGGAGCAAAATCCCGAATACGTCAAAGAAATCTCCTTTATGGATATACATCTCCAGTATCCAAATATTTATTGGTTCAATTGCTTTGATTCCTACATGGTAGTAGAAGAGTTCCCAGAGCGATTTCTTCGATTTAGGGTTCTGGTTCATAGAAACAAATGGATGAGGCGAAAACGTTGCCTATTTCAAAATTTTCTTATCTATAATATGTTGCTTGAAACTTATTAATATCTATTCAACCCGTTCTGGTTTGGCGGGGTGTCACTGGATTGAACGACGAAACAATTCTCTCATGAGAGTTCATAGAACAAATCTTAGCCCCATTCTGTCTAAATCTCTGGCAATATAATTAGAAGCTAAATCAGTAAAAGCAAAATCTATTTTTACTTTTACTGATACAAATAACTTTCTCTTTGTAGCACCTGAAAAAAAGAATTAAGGAACTGAAGACTATTGCCTATATGAGTATATTATGAGCCTTTCTGCTTAGAAAAAAGAAGATTGAAAAGCATCAATAGCTTATTCCGTAGGGATTTTGCAAAACAACTTTTTAACCTCACGCTTGGAACAGATCCTTTCTCTTACAAAATTGTGGATTTACCCCCCCCCCCCCAGATGACTGATTGACTCGCCCATTCCAATCGCTCAATACACCGGAATCTGTTGAAGTGGGGCCCCCCAAAACGATCTCTGAATAGGCAGGGTCCTTGCCTTGGGTGAGGGTATTCGGGGGGAGGGGGGGGGCGATGAAAACGCACAAATCTATTTATCTTCACTTTTTAGAGCTGGAAAAAAGGACGATACTTAATCATCCACTGGTTTGTGGGTCGTGAATCAACGCAATATGATTTGGCATATGTGGGAAACAAGGCTATCCAATTATTAGGAATTATCGACGTAGATTAGAACGAATCTCCCCGGGTAGGATTCGAACCTACGACCAATCGGTTAACAGCCGACCGCTCTACCGCTGAGCTACCGAGGAAAGTGGTAGGGGATTCAGTGTCATACACACTCGAAAATCTTTGTCCTTTGAACCACTCCTGAATCTGCAAGACGTTAAGCTTTCTCCAACATTTCATGAAGTTTACTTCACGTACAACCTAACTCCTATTATAGGAGGAGGCGGCGGTGATAGCAATCCCATTTGAATAGAATGGGGTCCCCAAAATCGGGATAGGGGGGCTTGTGGGGTCGATCGAGGTCTAGATCAACCCCACAAGCCCCCCCTACATGATCTTTATCGATCAATCACCAATTAGTACTTCCTATTCCCCCCCTCCAGGAGGCGTAGTAGAATAGCCGCAGGATTCTACCGCCTCGTAGAACAAAGTGATATCTTTGTCTTTGAGGAATAAAAACAGCAAAAAGGAGATAGATTGAGATGGGGGAAATGAAGAATAGTCGGGAGAAATGAACACGAATTGGAGCTTCGTGAAACGAAAGTAGCAGTTTACGGCAAGGGCGGGATTGGGAAATCAACAACTAGTTGTAACATATCGATAGCTTTAGCTAGACGAGGAAAACGTATACTACAAATTGGGTGCGATCCAAAACACGACAGTACTTTTACTCTTACAGGATTTTTAATACCTACAATTATTGATACTTCACAATCGAAAGATTATCATTACGAAGACGTATGGCCCGAAGATGTAATTTATAAAGGTTATGGTGGAGTAGATTGCGTTGAAGCTGGTGGTCCCCCTGCAGGGGCAGGCTGTGGGGGATACGTCGTGGGAGAAACGGTAAAACCATTGAAGGAATCAAACGCTTTTTACGAATACGACATCATTTTATTTGACGTTTTAGGAGACGTTGTCTGTGGGGGCTTTGCTGCTCCACTGAATTATGCAGATTATTGCATTATTATAACGGATAATGGATTTGACGCCCTTTTTGCAGCAAATCGCATTGCCGCTTCGGTAAGAGAGAAGTCACACACTCACCCCTTACGGTTAGCCGGTTTAGTAGGAAACCGAACCTCCGAAAGAGATTTAATTAACAAATATGTAGAAGCTTGCCCCATGCCTGTACTAGAAGTATTACCTCTAGTTGAAGACATTCGTATTTCAAGAGTAAAGGGAAAAACTTTATTTGAGATGGCTGAATGCCAACCAAATCTAAATTTTGTTTGTGATTTTTATTCAAATATAGCGGATTAGATTTTATCCAAGCCAGAGGGAATTGTACCAAGAGAAATTCCAGATAGAGAATTATTTAGCTTACTCTCGGATTTTTATCTAAACCCCGGTTTGGGAAAAGAAAAGAAAAACCAAAAGGATCAGCAAGATGATCTGCGTGATCAACAAGATACGCTACTGGATTTCACGATTATTTAATACTAAAGAAAGTGTGTGCATCCTTGCATATACATATTATCTACATCTCTCAAAGGAAACACTTTCATGAAGACTCTTGAGATTCCCGCTTTTGAGTGCGAAACTGGTAATTATCACACTTTCTGCCCCATTAGTTGTGTAGCTTGGCTATACCAAAAGATTGAAGATAGTTCTTTCCTGGTGGTAGGTACAAAAACTTGTGGTTATTTCTTGCAGAGTGCTCCTGGAGTCACGATTTTTGCGGAACCTCGCTACGCAATGGCGGAATCAGAAGAGGGAGACATTTCAGCTCAATTAAATGACCAAGAGGAATTAGAAAGAATTTGTTTACGAGTGAAAAACGATAGAGATCCCAGTGTTATTATTTGGATTGGCACTTGTACCACAGAAATAATAAAGATGGATTTGGAAGGCATAGCACCCAAATTGGAAAAACAACTTGGGATACCTATTGTGGTCGCACGAGCAAACGGATTGGACTACGCTTTCACCCAGGGAGAAGATACAGCATTGGCTGCCATGACACATCGCTGTCCAGAATGTAATCACCGTATCACAGACCAAGAGGAAATAAATACAGCCAAGCTTTTTTCGGTTGACACTGCTCCAAACAATAATTTTTTTGGCCGAAAAAATAAATTAACTAAATGTAATTTAGTACTTTTTGGATCTCTGCCTTCTAGTGTAGCTTCTCAATTGAATCTGGAATTGAGACGTCAATCTGTTTCTGTATCGGGTTGGCTACCCTCGCAAAAATATGCTGACCTTCCGGCTTTAGGTAAAGGCGTCTACGTATGCGGGGTGAACCCTTTTTTGAGCCGAACGGCAACAACATTGATGCGTCGAAGAAGATGCCAGCTGATCGGGGCACCTTTTCCTATTGGTCCCGATGGAACACGTGCTTGGATTGAAAAAATTTGTTCAGCATTTGATTTAAAAGCAGATGGTCTGGAAGAAAGAGAGAGCCAGATATGGAAAAGTCTTAGCGATTATCTTGAAATACTAACAGGTAAGTCTATTTTTTTCATGGGTGATAATCTATTGGAAATTTCTCTAGCAAGGTTTTTAATTCGATGCGGAATGGTTGTTTATGAAATAGGTATTCCCTACATGGATAGAAGATATCAAGCAGCTGAGCTGTTACTTTTGCAACGTACTTGCGAGAAGATGAAGAAGCCCACGCCCCGGATTGTCGAAAAACCCGACAACTACAGTCAAGTGCAGCGTATGCATGAACTACAACCCGACTTGGCAATTACTGGCATGGCTCACGCTAATCCCCTAGAGGCTAGAAATATTGATACTAAATGGTCGGTTGAATTTACATTTGCGCAAATTCATGGATTTGTTAACGCCCGAGACGCCCTCGAGCTAGTTACTCGTCCACTGCGACGTAGGGGTGACTCTATATCTGGCTGTCGCAACTTATCAAAACAAATGATAGACGTCTAGTTGATACCTTATAGTAAGAATTTGAAAATTACTAAATAATCAGTATGAGAAGTTCTATGTATCTGTAAAAGAATTCTTAATCAGAAGACTTATTCATTTTATTATTCTTTTGGTTTAGAAAATAAACCCCAACTTTTTTGCAAAATTTGTAAGCCAAAGATTTAACCAACTTTCAAAAACCATTTGTCTTATTTCATATTTATGTGTATAATAGAGATGGTATCAAAATGGACGTTGGAGAAGGAGCTGCTGAGATGCGAAACACTCCTTGAAGAGTCTATATTAAAGGGTCCTGGTGGGGAGGAGGGGGCCAAAAGCATGAAAACGGGACAAAACAGTCGCACATTAAAAAAACTATAACGAATGTAAATATATTAAACATTTTGTCACTAACGGGGCTGAAATCAATGAGTCCTTATATATTATTTGGTTTATATTACGGTTTACTAGCAACACTGCCGATTGGACCTTCCCAACTATTATGTATAAGAGCCTTTCTATTAGAGGGAAATCTAGGTGGTATTGCAGCCTTAAGTGGTTTAATGCTGGCGCAACTAGCGACTGCAATATCAATATATTGTTCACCTATTTATATATTGTTATCAAAACCACATCTATTAACCATTGTAATGATCCCTTACATGGTTGTCTATTGCCTGACAATTAACGACTTACCGAACAATGATACTTTGCGTTCCATCACCTCGTTGTATGATTTACGAATAGTTATCTTATTTTTGAATAGTTTTTTATTTCAACTTCTAAATCCAATTTTACTACCGAGTCCTGTGTTGACAAGACTAAGCCACCTGTTTCTTTTCCGTTACAGTAACAATATACTATTTTTAGTAACCGGCGTGTTAGGCTGGTTAGGTGGTCACGTAACATGCAGCCATCTATCTAAACTACTGTTAATTCGCATTAAAAAAGATTCACCAATTATATATTTATTGGTAAAACGCGCCATCTACACAACTTTTAGTATTGTTTTTGCATTAAACGCGTTAATCTATCTGGGCCGAGCCCCGGTGCCTTTCTTGACCGTAAAGATAATAACTGAACCTCATGATATAGAAACATCTTTTTGGGAAATTACTGAATTCCAGGATTTTCTGTGGTGGCTTTTCAAACCATGGCCTATCTCCTTTTACGACCCTTCAAGAAAGAATCGGGGTGATCGATACATAAGGAATAGCCGAATCCATCTGACTAGTGGTTTTTACAAGGTAAAAACATCTACATATTATTTCAATAAATGTTTAACTGATGGGAAACTTAGGTTATGCATTGCAGCGTTGCCCAGTTTGTCAATTTTTGAAAAGTAATTAGAAAGATCTCTAGCGGGGTCCCATAAAGTTGGGAAGACCTATTCCTTACATCGAGGCTGGATTTTACGAAAATTGATAAGAAATAAAATATTTCAAAAGGAATTAAGAGATAGAATCAAATTATTGGATACCGGCTCTAGCTTTTCGGAAGCAGTGGGAATAAAAAGCCGATTACTAGGTAGAGATAAAAAAAGAATCCTAGGTCGAGGTAAAGGAGAGAGAGTACCCCACGCATATGATCCCTTTATAAATAATTTCCGTGGACGGATTCCGGTCGCACAAACCTATTTAACGATAGACGAGTTAGATTTGACTAGCTCTTGGGATGAATTAGAAACAAGGGAAAAGTGGAGACGTACATTTAGGAATGAAAAAAATTCCATTAGGGTTTGGATTTCTTCGGGATTGCGACGAAGAACCAGAAATCCTTTACCGTGGGATGCTTTACCTGCGAAAGCTGGGCGTATGTTCCAATTTATCTTCAGAAACAGAGGCAAATATTTCTATAGAAAGCGAGATCTTGAAGATGAGGTAACAATGATTCGTGATAGGATAGGGACTTCGTCTGGAGCCGCTGTCACTTGGGAAGAAATACTGAACTTCTATCCCGACGACCGAGCAGTGTTTTTGACTTATATAAAACAAGAAGAAAACCGTTACAAGTTTGACCAAATTTTCTTATCAGATAGATTTTTGGCAAGTGGTCGTAAACGCCCCCCAAATCGAAGGAAAAGCATGTGGGTACTGCAGCACAAAATTGAGGATCTAGTCGCACATTTGGCCCGGAATAATGAACTTTATTTTGATGATGGGTTCGATATCTTCGGATCAGACGGCGATATTCGTCACAGAAAGTTGCGAAATTTGGGGGTCAACTTTGCAAAGGGAAGAAGTGCCTCAGTAAGATTGGTAAGACGATATGCAAGAATATCTGACTTTCGCCGATACTTATTAAAGGGGTCCATGAGGTCCAGCAGACGGAAGACGTTGCTATGGGAGGCCCTCCAAGATAAAATTCGTTCGGCTTTTTTCCTCAGATTAATGGAAATGCCTACTTTGGTTCAAGTACCAGTTAAGCAGTTAACGGGCTCGAAGACGGAAAAACTATTTGCTGACTCAAGAAACATCCCAAATTATCAAATTGGGCAACAATTAACTAGTTCTTCGTTGAAAAGAAAAATATTACGTCAGTCGAACCTTGCTCGTTCAGCTGTAGCCGCTAGGTCAGATATAGGACCCATTCATAATGGAAGGGGTCACATGTTGGTTTTTCAAGCCAGATTCCGAAAATTCATAAAGCTACCTGTACTTATAGTTTTAAAAACTATTGGTCGTATGTTGCTTTGGCAAAATTCTGAATGGAATAAAGATTGGACAAAATGGAAAAAGGAAATTCACATTAATTGTACATTTGATGGCGATGAATTCTCGCAAGATGACCTCCCTCCCCGCTGGTCGAAAGAAGGTATACAGATAAAGATTGTATATCCGTTTCAACTGAAACCGTGGCACTGCAGTGGAAAGAAGAATAGATTGACTCCTCGGAAGAAATCTACAAGAGCTCAACCTTTTTGGGGTCAAAAATCAAGAAATAAACGAAAGTTAATAAAAAATAGAGCTAAATTTACCTATTTAACTGTTTTGGGATATCAGACAGATATACCTTTTGGGAGTATACAAAAGCAGCCATCATTCTGGAAACCTGTTAGAAAAAAACTGATTCAAACTTGCAGGAAGAAATTATCACTGGGAACCAAGAAAATCTACCGTTTTCTCGATTCAAGATTCAATTTGGGAATTTTGTTGAAACCTAGTCTAATCTTACTAAAGGAGTTCAGTTTCTTTCCTGAGGTCAGAAAAGTCTCAGCTAGCTCCCCATATAATACTCAGCCAAGGTCTGGCCCTAGTGACAATATAAAAGACAGAATAGAATTAAATTCAAATTTTGATAAAAAAGATGGTGGATCTATCAATAATAGCAGGGAGGTGCAAGTAGTTAGTAGTAATATTAGTAAGCAATTAGTTACCCAAAAATCGGGTACTGAGAAATTGTTATCAAACATAGCCGACTTAACAACTCCGTTAAACGGGGGGATTGGCCTATCTAAAAGAGACACCAAACTAATTCAAGTTGATGAATTAGATTTAGATTACATGTTAAAGAATACAGATTTAGCCGATGTTGCAAAATTTAATGACGGCGAGTTAAACAGTTTTAAAGAAAAAATTTTGAAATTATATATACACGTTGCGGAGATAATTGATAAATGCTTCTTAGTTACATCGATATCATATTTAAAAGTTAACAGAGATTTCTGTTATCGTTTCGATGAACTTGTCGTATTGCACACGCGACTATTGAAAATAATTAATAGTACTATCTATAAAAGAAATTTAGCTTTTTCCAGACCAAACTATGGGTTTCCGTGGTTTGGCAAAACTCCATGGTTATCTCAAGCTTACCTTTACAAAAGTATTTGGGACCTCGGCCTGGATAAAACTCTAAGCTTTAATTTATTGTCGACTGATAACAAGAACAGTCGTAGGGAAAAGCTTGAAGTTGATGGAGGCCAAAATGCTGATCTAAATCCTTACCAGCTTAAACAATCGTCAGTTTATTTGCAATATTCCCCCAAGCTTCCTAGTAAGTCCAATTCAAAAGCTTCAAACTCAAGTCAAATAAGTAATTACACAGACATGCCGTTTGATAAGGCGAGTGAGGATGAATTCTTAAATGAGCAGGTTTTGGAGTACATAGAAAAATGGGGATTTCTTAAAAAATTACGTGAGGTGGATGCGAGTAACTGGAATAAATGGTTAGATTGCTTTTCTAAATACAACTTACCGCTAACGCTGTGGCGTGACGTAGCGCCCTACAGGTGGGGAATCGGCCTTGATTCCTTGAACGAATCCCAAGGTATGGGAATAAGAATTGCAAATGAAAATAACGTACTTCAAGATGAAGTACACCATTATTCTATATATGTAAAAAACCCCTTACTTAGAAATGAAATTAGAAATCTAAGTAGACTCCGCAAACGCAGAAATCTATTACAAAGTCTAACCGATTTTGTACGAACTGGAGATATGCAAAATATTTCCATCCGACAAGATACTGCCGCAGAAGGACTTTACTGCAAGAACCGTATCTCAAAAATTGTTGAAGTAAAAAGAAAGGGAGTTAAAAGGTTTTTTAACCTCCGCACTTCTGATTCAGAGATGAAATTCAATTCTAAGTTTGATTTGATACCGTGGTTAGTTACAGACTCTACAGAGATGAAAACAATAAGTCGTTTTGGAAGAAAAAGATATAGGCCAAAACATCCTATTATTAAGGAGAATCCTCTTCTCGTCAGATTTGGTAGATATGGTAGAAAACTCGATATAAGCCCTAAGTTTCAAGACTTATCTGATCAACTATACAGAGAATTAATAGATGAAAGAGAATTTGCAAGATACCTATTCCGGTGGAAATGGAAGTCTGAGGCAAAAGTGAGGAACCTGAGAAGCCTGCTAGCTCTCACAAGAATGTTAGGGGATGATGAAGATCTACTCAAACTTTGTAGAGATATGGATGTAGATTCAGAGATATTAGCCCTATATTTCAAGGTAAAATCAAGGTTGGATATAGAGACAAAAATGAGTATAAGAAGGCAATTGCGTTTCAATTCGGCTCATCGTGTGCCAATATTATTTGATGATGAGAATTTGATATACAAAATAATTCATCCTTTTTTAAGATTTAAGTCTAGATTGAGAAAGGGAGTTAAAAAACGACTGTACAGAAAGATATATAGCGATACCTATATCTCAAAGATATCATTTATAGCCAAAGAGGGAAACAAAAAACGGATTTATAACATCGGAGATATCCTGCTTCCCCGACGTCGACGGGAATTCCGATTCCTCCGATCTCTGTTAATGTCGAGGTCTACAAAAACGGGAGTGCACGAACTCGATTCCAGGTTTGATTCTTTGTCGAAAATTGAACGGACCCATACTAGTAAAGAATTTCAGCCTTTGGAGCTAACAGAAGTTCAAAAAATTAAGCGATTTTTGTGGCCCAGCCACCGTCTAGAGGAATTAGCATGCACTGGCAGATTCTGCTTTAACCTTATTACTGGGAGCCGGTTTACGATACTTAAAATCCGAATGTATCCTGTTATTCGGAACTAGCAAGAGCAAGAAGGGATAGAATAAAAAAGAAAGATCTCCGAATATGTGGGATTACTTGTACTTGGAATTACCTCTGTTTCGGTAATTCCAAGTACAAGTAATCCCACATATTCTTAATATTAATGAAATTATAAAATAAAAAATCGTGACTGTTCGTAGATGAGACATAGATGCCCACATCTAATTTGATATGATATTTCATAATACTTAAAGGAAGAAAAATTAGATTTGGCTTTGTGTCACCACTGCAACTGATGATTAAACAGATTATAATCGATTTGGGATGGAGCAAGCAATCGTAATTATTATCATTATTACTACGAATAAATATAAATATATTGACGCGCAGTTAGTCGGTGGAAACAAAAATACTGGATTTACCACTTTCCAAATTTACTACTTGACTCGTCAAGTTTTGAAACTTACCTCTCACTTGGAATTACACTGCGAGGACTACTCATCTCAAAGAGGTTTGCAAAAATTACTGGGTAAACGTAGACGCCTCCTAATATATTTATCCCATAAAAATACAGCTCTATACACAGATATTATAAAAAATTTAGGCATCCGCGGTTTAAAAAGGCGTTAATCTTTGATTTTTGATCGCAGGTTTGAAATTTCAACATTTTGGAGTTGGCTCGGCACAGCTTCCTCTGGCGAAGCTAGATCTTGTGATATTTACTGGAAAGGAAGTAATTTACGGGTATGCGTCTAAAAGAATTGGATCCAGTTGTAGTAAGCATGGGCCCCCATCATCCATCTATGCATGGTGTTCTTCGACTTGTTGTTACCTCAGAGGGCGAAAATGTTGTCGATTGCAAAACAATCCTGGGATATTTACATAGAGGAATGGAAAAAATTGCTGAGAATAGGGCAATTTTGCAATACCTTCCGTACGTAACAAGATGGGATTATTTAGCCACCACGTTTGCTGAAGCAGTAACAGTCAACGCGCCAGAGAAATTAGCAAATATTCAAATACCTGGAAGAGCTAGCTATATACGCGTAATCATGCTCGAATTAAGTCGAATAGCTTCACACTTGTTATGGCTTGGGCCATTCCTAGCAGATATTGGTGCACAAACTCCATTTTTTTACATATTTCGAGAAAGAGAAATGATTTATGACTTGTTCGAGGCTGTTACCGGTATGCGAATGATGCATAATTACTTTCGCATCGGGGGGGTTGCCGCGGATCCGCCTTATGGGTGGGTAGACAAGTGCTTAGACTTTTGCCACTATTGCCTCCCGAAAATTCATGAATATGAGCGACTAATTACAAGGAACCCTATTTTTTTGAAGCGGGTAATGGGGGTAGGCTTCATAAGCAGACAGGACGCTATCAATTGGGGTTTATCTGGACCCGTCTTACGGGCCTCAGGGGTTCAGTGGGATCTTCGCAAAGTCGATAACTATGAGTGTTATGACAACCTAGATTGGCAGATTAAGTGGCAAGAAGAGGGAGACTCCTTAGCTCGCTATTTGGTGCGAGTTGATGAAATGAAAGAATCCATTAATATTATTCAGCAAGCGTTGAGACTTCTTCCAGGAGGTCCATATGAAAATTTGGAGGGTCGTCGTCTTGTTCAACAAGGAAAAGAGCTAGATTGGAGTGGTTTCAATTATCAGTTCGTTGGCAAGAAATCTTCTCCCACTTTTAAATTGTCTAAACAAGAGCATTACGTAAGAGTTGAAGCTCCCAAGGGAGAATTAGGAATCTTTTTGATTGGAGATGATGACATCTTTCCTTGGAGATGGAAAATTCGTCCACCTGGTTTTATAAATTTGCAGATTATTCCCCAATTGATAAAAGGAATGAAGCTCGCAGATATTATGACAATATTAGGTAGTATAGATATTATTATGGGAGAGGTTGATCGTTGAAATGGCAACTTATATTGAAATTTGCGGAGAACAAGTAGTTCAATTATTTAACAAGTTAGTATTTGCAAGAATTTCCTTTGAATCAATTTGGATTCTAATATCTACTCTTTTTTTAGTCGTGGGAGTTACGATAGGAGTACCAGTAATCGTGTGGCTTGAGCGAAAGGTGTCTGCGGGGGTGCAGCAACGTACTGGGCCGGAATATGCGGGTCCGCTGGGGATTGGTCAATCTTTGGCAGATGGAATCAAACTTCTACTAAAGGGGGATATCATTCCATCCAAGGGTGATGCTTGGTTATTTACTATTGGACCAGTCGTTGTAGTCACACCAGTCCTAATAAGCTATTTAGTAATACCTTTTGGTCGAAATATCATTCTATCTGATCTGAGTATAGGAGCTTTTTTTTGGGTCGCTGTCTCAAGTATCGCCCCTTTGGGTCTTCTTATTGCGGGGTACGCTTCAAACAATAAATACTCTATTTTAGGTGGTTTTAGGGCTGCCGCCCAATCTATCAGTTACGAAATACCCCCGGCCTTGTGCATATCAGCTGCATCCCTACGTGCGATTCGCTAAGCATTAATAGTAAATGAGAACTTATAATTTTAAATAACTTAAAACTATTTTTAAGTGGTAAACCAAAGAGTTAATTGGGTGAGACCAAACAGCCTTTTCGCAGTTACGGGTTCAAACCCCACATCCCATGTACGGGTGCAGAAAATCCGAGCGGTGTTCCATCGCTTCACCCCTGGCCTAGACGTTATCTAGGCTTGACGCGGGGATGGGTAATCATTTTTTGCTTCCCTCTAGGATTTAATGGAAGTGAACAGTAAGAAACACCAATATGCGCAAGAGATTTGTAAAGCGGAAGGGGTTGGAATAGTACGCAAGCTTAATCGCAGTATTAAATTAGTTAAAGGATTGATAGTTAAAAACTTCCACCTTCTTTTATCAGTTTTTCCCACATGAGACAGACTCGGTCTTGGTAGGGACGGCTGAGTAGTACATCCAAAAGATTTCAGTCTCGAGTACATTTTTGTTCACTGAGATAATAACTGTTTGGAACGAAGTAACCCTCATGACGCTTCTGGTGATAAAAGATTCAGGTATGAACTCCCCTCACTTTAATTTGTAGCTTTGTACAACAAGCACGTCGGTGAAATATTATATCTAATAGATATTCTCATTCCTCGATAGAAAAAAGAGTAATCTTAGTTTTTTTTTTAGAAATCACAGGGATATTTGCAGATTTTGATAAATTCTGCAGGAGATTACAATTTACAAAAATAAATAAATGAGGTTGAGATAGATTCGGAAGCAACTACTTCGTTGTGGCAAACGGAATCTCATTAATTCTAGTTGATTTTTTTTTATCTGATAGACCGTGCGTCATTAGTTTTTCTCCATGAAATTGATGAGGAGCCGTATGAAACCCCAACTTCATGTACGGTTTTGAATTAGAGGCGGAGGTTGTCGCCGACTATGCCTATCCGGTAGCTTGAGTACTGTTGATATAGTGAAAGCACAATCAAAGTTTGGTTTTTTAGGGTGGAATCCGTGGCGTCAGCCCGTAGGCTTCTTAGCTTTCTTCATCTCGTCATTAGCAGAATGTGAGAGGTTACCGTTTGATCTGCCAGAAGCCGAGGAAGAACTAGTTGCGGGCTACCAAACCGAATACTCAGGAATAAAATTTGGTCTACCTTATGTTGGTTCTCACTTAAATTTATTTGCTTCCGCGCTATTTGTAACAATTTTATACCTGGGGGGGTGGGATTTCCCTATTTCCTACTTTGAGAGTATTGGACGAGATCTTCTACTTCTAGGTCCCATCGGTGAACCTTTTGACATATTGGGGTTGGGAGTAGGCATCTTCACTACATTATCAAAATCTTTTTTATTTATATTCCTATCTATTTTAACAAGATGGACTTTGCCTAGAGTAAGAATAGACCAATTACTAGATCTCGGGTGGAAATTCCTTTTGCCTATTGCTTTAGGTAACTTGTTGCTGACAGCTTCGTTTCAACTTCTGTTAATAAGCTGACCCTTTTTGCCTCAGTTTCGGTTCAAGTCAAATCTGTTTAATCTATTAGAAGGAGAAGAAACGAAAATGCTGTTTGTTCTTTCTCCCATACATACGCTTATCTGTACTTTAAATAAGTAGCAGATTGAATTAATCTATTATATGTTTTCCAGACTAATTGAATTTCGGAATTATGGTCAGCAAGCTGTAGAAGCCGCAAAATATATAGGTCAAGGTTTCGCGGTTACTTTAGATCATTTAAATCGTTCACCTATAACCGTTAAATATCCGTATGAAAAACTTTCATAATCCGAACGATTTCGTGGACGCATTCATTTTGAATTTGATAAATGTATTGCCTGCGAAGTTTGTGTCCGAGTATGTCCAATAAATTTACCAGTCGTAGATTGGATTTTGATGAGAGACACCAAGAAAAAACGATTAAAAAGCTATAGCATCGATTTTGGAGTTTGCATCTTTTGCGGAAACTGCGTCGAATATTGTCCAACAAATTGTTTATCAATGACTGAAGAATATGAACTTTCCAGTTATGATCGCCATGAATTAAATCACGATCAAACAGCTTTGGGTCGTTTACCTTTTTCTATAGCCCAAGATGTTTCAATTCAAGTGGTTTTGACTTCAATAAATCTTTTGTTTGAAAGCAAAAAGGTTACTGACTAATTAGTCATCTGTCGATTAATGAACTATTTTGAACGGTAAATCAATTGATTTCTATATTTGTTGTAACCAATAAAAAAGAGAAAAACTATAAAGTAGGGGTAGAACTCTCATAAAATATTTAAGTGTTTGTGTCCAACGAATCTATCTGAATTAATTCATGAATTTATTTTGTCACTAGTAGAATTGGGTATCTCACTAGGAAGTTTAGGTGCAGTATCACTTGCCAATGTGGCTCATTCTGCTTTCTCTTTAGGGTTGGTTTTTACCCGTATATCTCTATCATACTTCGTATCGAACGCTGATTCCGTAGCTGCTGTACAACTGCTTGTTTATGTAGGAGCTATAAATGTGTTAATTGTTTTTGCTGTAATGGTTACCAACAAACCAACGCAATCCGGTTCTGCCTTTTGGGGTATGGGGTTTCTAACCGTTTCAATAGCTTGTATAAGCCTTTTCTTAGTACTAGTTAATATGATTCACAATACAAATTGGTTTGATATAAGTTTAATCAATCAATCGCAGATTCCTTTGTCAAATATACACACGATTGACATACACCAACTTGGTTATAAATTATTCAGTGATTTTTTACTTCCATTTGAGCTTCTTTCAATACTTCTGTTAGTTGCTTTGGTGGGAGCAGTTAACTCAGCACGTGACGAAGAGACAAGTACAACTGACGAAAAGTCAGCTTTTTTGTCATCTCGCAGTAATAATCATTCTTAATTATCCTGATTAATCTTAACTTGCTACTAATAAAAGCAAAGAAGTTATAGCAAAAAATTTTGGCTTATTTAGTTTTTTCAGGAGGACTCTAATAAAAAATGTTTGAACCCGGACTAATTTTAGGCGCGTACCTTTTCTGTGTAGGATTTCTCGGCTTAATTACAAGTAGAAACATGGTTAGGGCACTTATGAGTCTCGAGTCAATTTTTAATTCGATTAATTTAAATTTTCTTACATTTTCAAATTTTTTTAGCAATAACCGAGCGGGTGGGGAGATTTTCCCCATATTTGTGATAGCCGTTGCGGCTGCCGAGGCCGCCACCGGGTTAGCCACCGCTACTTCCCTCCGACGAAATGGGAGATCTACTCGTATCGATCAGTTTAATTTGTTAAAATGGTGATTGATAAGTATAAAAAGCAATTTTGTAAATATAATTAATTTTTTTGTTCAAGTAGAGGTAGAGTATCCCTATTTATTAAAAAGAAGAAAGCATAGAAATACGCCAGTTGGTTACAACACTAGGTATTTACATGAAAGATAGAAGGAGAAGGGTTTTACTTCAATCTCTTTACCAAAAAAAAAATTGATATAGGAATTTGATAGGAGTGAGTAAAGTCAATGGCACATTCAGTGAAAATCTATGACACATGTATCGGCTGTACCCAGTGTGTGAGAGCATGTCCTACGGATGTGTTAGAAATGATACCCTGGGATGGTTGTAAAGCAAATCAGATAGCCTCTGCTCCTAGAACTGAAGATTGCGTGGGTTGCAAGAGATGTGAATCCGCTTGTCCAACGGATTTTTTAAGTGTACGCGTCTACCTGGGAGCTGAAACAACCCGCAGTATGGGTTTGGCCTACTAATGGTCGGATAAAGTGGAAAAACTTAAGAACTATTAAATTATTTTGACTCGTACTCGAAGCTTCAGGATTACGAAGGTCGAGTATGAGTCCCATGCAATTTCCTTTGTATCAATTTTTTTCCTTCTTTTTATATATGATGAGTAATGTACCTCGGCTAACAACAATCGTTCTCTTTCCAATTCTTGCCAGCTTTTTGCTTCCAATTCTGCCTCGCGATGGAAGCAGAATCCTTCGATGGTATACTCCGGGTATTTGTATTTTGGAATTCTCACTGATTACTTATATTTTTCATTGCCACTTCCAATTCAATTTTCAATCCATCCAGTTAGTGGAGACGTTAAAGTGGATAAACTCCATTCATTTTCATTGGATACTTGGTATTGACGGACTTTCAATGAGTCTCATTTTACTGACGGGTTTTATAACTACCTTGGCAACCCTAGCGGCTTGGCCTATCACTCGCAATACACGGCTATTTCACTTTTTGATGTTAGTTACGTATAGTGGTCAAATCGGGTTGTTTGCTTCTCGCGACATTTTGCTTTTTTTTCCCATGTGGGAACTGGAGCTAATTCCAGTCTATTTACTTTTATGCTTATGGGGTGGAAAAAGGCGTTTATATTCAGCCACAAAATTTGTTTTATACACAGCGGGCGGCTCAATTTTCCTTCTAGTAGCAGCTTTAACTACGAGTTTTTATGGAAACGGAATCCCCTCGTTTGACATCCAGATTTTAATGGATAAATCATATCCTATCTCGTTGGAGATTGCTCTTTATTTAGGTTTTTCAATTGCCTATGCGGTGAAATTGCCAATATTTCCCTTTCATACCTGGTTGCCAGATACTCATGGAGAAGCACACTATAGCACATGCATGTTACTAGCTGGGATATTATCAAAAATGGGAGGATATGGGCTGATTCGGATCAATTTAGAGTTACTAGTTCATGCGCATTCTCTATTTGGGTCTTGGCTGATTTTGTTCGGAGCAATTCAGATTGTATATGCTTCTTCAGCTTCTATGAGTCAGCGTAATCTGAAGAGAAGGATAGCTTATTCTTCAATTTCTCATATGGGTTTTGTAGCCATCGGAGTTGGTTCCTTGACAGATGCAGGGATTAATGGAGCTATATTGCAAATGATTTCTCATGGCTTAATTGGCGCAGCCTTATTTTTCCTTGCAGGCACTTGCTACGATAGAACACATACCTCAATTCTTGATGAATTGGGGGGAATCGCAACTTCCATGCCTAAAATATTTACCACGTTTAGTGCATTCTCGCTCGCATCTCTTGCACTACCAGGAATGAGCGGTTTCATTTCAGAATTATTAGTATTTCTAGGTGTTGTTACCAGCGAAAGATATTCATTTTTATTCAAAGCGGAAATTTCGGTGTTGGAGGCAACCGGTACAGTATTAGCCTCTATCTATTTGTTATCGATGTTACGGCGAATGTTTTATGGTTACAGGTTAGCCAACGAATTAAATCCTTTTCTAATTGATTTTGGTCCGAGAGAAATATTTATTTCAATTTGTCTCTTTTTACCAGTACTAGGTATCGGCTCATACCCAAATCTAATTTTACCTCTACGGAATAGACAAGTTTTCTCAATATTGCTTTCTTATTTAGATATAAGATGAGGGAAAAGAGAAAGCCCAACCCAAAAAGGTTACATAAAAAAACTTGATAAAAGAAAAAGGGGGGGTCTGGTAGGAAAACTCTCCAAAATTAGTCTCACCAATAATACTTGTATACAGTATGTATACAACAAGTCCGTCATCTTCCAATTGTTTATGCTTGGAATTGCTAGCACGACTAAAAGAGAACGGGAAGCAAAAACAAACAAATGGATGCTACTTACTTATAGCTTATCCATAAATTGTTTGTTTTTGCCCCCTCCCCCTTCTTAGACTTGTTTTTCCTATCAATTTTTTTTCGTTTACTCAGTAAACCTAAAATAGGGTGAACAAAACTTTTTATTTTGGACTCAATTCATTGAAATTCCGTTGTTTTTATACCAACCATCCGTAGTTATGTAATCCAACTCCTAATAGATTGATTCCCAAGAAACAAATCCGAACTAAAAAGAAACCAGTAGACGCTGCCATAGCTGGCCCCTCCCCCATCTGCTTGTTAGTTTTAGTTATTCTAATATGAAGGTAAGTAGCGTGTGTCGGCCAAGTTACTAACGCCCAGGTTTCTTTGGGGTCCCAGCTCCGATAGGATCCCCGAGCTTCATTAGCCCACACTGCTCCGGAAAGTATCCCAATGGTTAATAAAGAAAATCCCAAGCTTATGGTTTGGTAAACCCATCTATCTAATTGATTAATTAATTGATATCTTTTTAAATTTGGGGATGATAGGTGAAGAAAATTCCGCACATCAAATTCACTACAAATGTTTAGCAAAGTACTACGTTTATTGCAAATCCGTCTTGAGTCGAAAGTGGAGTTATGTTTTAACCTACCATAAAAAAGACTTGATGAAACTATTGCTGACAAAGAACCACACAGCAGGGTTGCATAACTAAATAGCATCGTACTTACATGCGTCATCAACCGATGAGACTGCAAAGCAGGTACCAAGGGTGTGGATTGCTGCATTTCCTCAGGAAGACCTAAAGTTGCGAAGGCGTGAGTCAACATAGCACCTGGTACCGTAACTGCACCTGACAACCCATTCTGATGTCTAATTTTTGAAATTACGTATAATAAAGAGAAGTTCCATGAAAGAAACATCGATGACTCATACAAATTGCTTAGTGGTAGGTGCTTAGTTTGGAACCAGCGGGTTACTAAAGACTCCGTTGTACATGAAAAAGCAATTGTCATAATCTTCCCGCTAAGCCTATTTGACTTATCAAATTCATAGAATAAATTGGTCAGATTGAGCGATGTAGCGAAAAAAAGCATAAAGAACGAGATGTGGATCAGAGTGTGTTCGATATCCATGTAGGTATACACCGTATTGAAAGAAGACCAATAAATTAGTTCTATTTGATTTGAGAATTTCAAATTAAATATTTTCAAGATAATTTTTCTATTTTTTCTTGTAGAAATCCGAATTTGAAGGGGGATACTCTTAATAATCTTTAAAACTTTGACATCAATTAAGGATTAATTATCAGTGTCTAAAAAAGTATAGTAAACGAAAAAAAAAGTTTGTATTATTGAATACAATAGAAATCTGTCCGCATAGAAATAATTTTTCTTTTCCAATTCCTCATTGAAGATAAGTATACAATGGTTGGACTTATTGAAGCTGCCGCTACTCGGATTCGAACCGAGATGCTCTAGCACTGCTTCCTAAGAGCAGCGTGTCTACCTGTTTCACCATAGCGGCTTTGTCTTTTTTCGTATGGACTATATATACGTAAATAAATATCTATAAATATATATATATATTTTATGAAGATATTATATATGAGTTTAAGCTAATAAGTCAATGTCTAATTCCGGAGATTCAATGGTATAGCAAAAAAATTTTACCAAAGCGATAACGGAAAGAAGGTTCCCTAGAAATAGAAGTTTACAACAATTAAAATATCAGCTTGAGGGTTATCAGCAAATTCAAGGAGGTGCTGGCGCTGGGTATAAAAAGCCATGCCTGCATACATAATATATATATATATATATATATCACGGAATATGGCGCAGTTTGGTAGCGCGTCATCTTGGGGTGATGAAGGTCGCGGGTTCGAATCCCTCTATTCCGAATAAAAATATGAATACCAGGGTTGCCAAATAAGTTAATAAAAAAAAGATATACATCTTTTTAGATGTAAGTAATTGAGAGATTTAGATTCATCTAAATCTGAAACTTGCCATTAGTTAATGTTTTGTGGGAAAGATTGTGAAGGTAAATAATACAATGAATATTATTAATATTCACAATCTTTTTTGATTTGTCAACTATATCCTATAATTTGTTGTTTCCTTAATTGCTATTTATCTTCTTTGAATTGAAATAGCAGCTATCCATTATTAGTTAGCCATTCATTCCTACGATACCTAAGTAAATCTATTTCACGCTATAGTTATAACAAATAAATAGATAAAAAAACTGGGAAAATGGAAGAAGAAACGGTTAAATTGTGGTAGCAATCGGTACTAATAGCTTGGGGTTAACATAAGATAAACCTCTTCAATACAAAAGAATTAGTTAAAGATTGAAAATTATTGTTAATATCTGCCAATAATGAGTTCTCCACTCGCATTTGTAATATTTGTAATAAAAGTAAATTTCATTAATGAGATATACAACTGGATAGAAAAACGTTGTTTAATAAGTTTATGAAAATTACTAAAATAGCATATTCTTGTTCTTGCTTTCTATGTGACTTTTTTAGATGCTAAATTTTCTGATACATAAAAAAAACTTTTCGAACGACCGGTTAAGATAGATTGGGCCAAGGAAAACGCCCTCGACGCCAATCTTGCGGGTTTAGTTTTCCATGTATTATTACGAATTTTCTTTTTTGACCTAGAGGTTCGTTTTTTAGGAACTGCCATATATCTACTATTTCTATGCAACTAACTTAAAACTATATTGATACGTACCAATAGAATGAATATAATAGAAAAAAGTAAACGGATTTAGTCTGATCAAAAATAGATAAGAGGTTGAAGAGATAGTCAATGTTTGTCTAGTTTCTCACGACCAAAGCATATGGAATCAACAATAAATCGGCCCATACTCTCTCTATACCCAAGAATTCGTCGTGTTTTATTCTTAGAAGAAACCCGCTGTATTACCATCTTCTTCTTGAAACAACCGTGTAAAACTCTGCCTTTGACAGCTGCATTATTTAACCATGGATACCCAAAATTGATACTGGATCCGTGACAAATAAGTAAGACTCGATTTATCGATATTTTTGTATTGCACGCCACCATTTGTTGGATTGGTGCAAAGTCTCGAGCATCGTAAAATCTTCCCTGTTCCACTCGGAGTTGTTTACCGCCGATGTCAATTATTGCATATTTATTCATTCTAATTTTATCTTTTTATCTCTCCATCTTTTTTTAACTAGAAAAAAAGCGCACACATTGAGGGGTTTGATTCGCAAACCTCGTCGTAATTAAAACATCTCACCTTAATAAGTATCTCGAGCATCTTGAAATATTGTCAAGTTTTTAACAAAGAACTAGAAAAAAAATTTGACTGATGTTTTCTGCATACTAATTAAACTTTAAGCTTATGGCGTGCATATATTCTATTTCATAACCATATTTTTTTTTTCAGTTTTGACTCTTAATAGAAAGAAGTTGAAACCAACAACAAGATTAATTTGAATTTGGTACGACCGTGGAACTCCCAATTAAATATGCCTGTTTCATACCCCTGTGTCCACTGGTAGCTTCTTGCTCAACGGGATCTCTATTATTTCTTTCTCCAAAAACTACAAGAAGCTTGCGCCGCCCGTGCGCTGCATTCAATATCTCTTTATTAGCCGCCGCTATGTTTGTTTCCTTTAGACTATTTTGGCAACAAGCGGGAACTCAATCTATTCAGCAGTATTTGTGGATTCGGATTCCAAAAAGTGATTTTTGTTTGAACATTGGTTTCGCAATCGATCCGCTTACTCTTGCTATGTCAATATTAGTTACTACTGTGGGATTCTTAGTGATGGTTTACAGCGATAGCTATATGTGCCACGACTAGGGATATGCAAGGTTTTACGCCTATTTAAATTTGTTTATCGCATCGATGCTGGGATTAGTTCTCAGTCCCAATTTAATACAGATTTACATTTTTTGGGAATTAGTTGGAATGTGTTCCTACTTGTTGATAGGTTTTTGGTTTACCAGATCCAGCGCAGCAAGTGCTTGTCAGAAGGCTTTTGTGACTAATCGCATCGGGGATTTTGGGTTGCTGCTAGGTGTATCAGGCGTCTACTGGATAACGGGCAGTTTTGAGATCTTTGAATTGTGTGATTGATTTTTTGAATTGAGTAGCAGCAATGCTATCAATCCAATTTTTGCTAATATAATAGCTCTTTTACTATTTATAGGTCCAGTTGCCAAGTCCGCCCAATTTCCACTTCATATATGGTTGCCAGACGCTATGGAGGGACCTACGCCTATATCGGCTCTTATTCACGCAGCTACTATGGTGGCTGCCGGGATTTTTCTTATAGCTCGTATTTTCAACTTCATTTCACTGCTGCCTCTTACTATGTCTGCTATTTCGTGGGTGGGCGGGATCACAACCCTGCTAGGCGCCACATTGGCTCTCGCTCAAAAAGATTTAAAAAGGGTTTTGGCTTACTCAACCATGTCTCAATTAGGATATATGGTACTAGCTCCGGGTATTGGTGCTTCCCAATCTGCTCTGTTTCATCTTATTACACATGCTTATTCAAAAGCTTTGTCGTTTTTGGGTTCTGGTTCAGTTATTCACGCTATGGAAAAAGTAGTCGGGTACTCCCCCGCTAGAAGTCAGAATATGTTTCTTATGGGTGGTTTGAGAAAACGCATGCCATATACTGGAACTACTTTTTTTTTGGGAACTGTCTCTTTGTGCGGCATACCCCCATTCTCTTGTTTTTGGTCTAAGGATCAAATTATTGCAGAAAGTTGGCTACGATCACCTTATTTAGGATCACTGGCTTCCATTACAGCGGGGCTCACTGCGTTTTATACGTTTCGTATCTACCTCCTAACTTTCGAGGGGAATTTTCGTGCTAACCAAAAAGATCACGTTGGTTTTTACACTTTTGTTCCACCTGAACAAATTACTATTTTATGGGGCAAAGCTCAATCAAATTCGTGTCCAAGAAAAATTGATAATATTTTACATACTACGGATATGCAGGAAGGCTGGATTTTAAAATCGGAAAACCGTGTAATCCAGTCTCTTCCTGGAAAGGAAGAATCACAAAATGAAAAAACGACTAAGAGTTATCCCGATCGGAACCAGCTTTACCCTCAAGAATCAAGTTTTTGTATGTTATTGCCTATGATCATTCTCACAATACCTACCATACTTATTGGGTTGAAAGGGGTTAACCCAACGTTAAATTTAGGTAGTCTGGATCTTTTGTTTGACTGGCTAATTTCTATCCCTTTTATATCAAAAGATACTAAATATATTGAAAATTTGATAGATATACTAAAGAATTCCGCTCCCTCCCTTAGTCTACCTTTCATTGGAGCACTTATTTCTATTAAAGCTTATAGTCAATCTAAAGAATCTGCCAATACAAAACTCTTTGAAGAATTAAAACCAATAAATAAAGTTTTTTTGAAAAATTTTGTAGTTCTTATAAGAACTTGGTCTACAAATCGAGGTTACATTGACTATTACTACGACATCTACTTCAAGCAAGGCGTTTTGTCATTAAGTAGGTTGGTCTCGTATTTTGACCAATGGATCATCGATGGGTTTACTAATGGGGCAGGTGCTTCAAGTCTGTTTGCTGGAGAGAGTTTACGACGTGAGAAAAATGGCAGAATATCTCATCATTTACTTGGATTATTAATTGGAATCGCTTTGTCGGTGTCCTTGTTTTTTTTTAGTTGTTGATTTCCCAATCCCGCCCTTGCCGTAAACTGCTACTTTCGTTTCACGAAGCTCCAATTCGTGTTCATTTCTCCCGACTATTCTTCATTTCCCCCATCTCAATCTATCTCCTTTTTGCTGTTTTTATTCCTCAAAGACAAAGATATCACTTTGTTCTACGAGGCGGTAGAATCCTGCGGCTATTCTACTACGCCTCCTGGAGGGGGGGAATAGGAAGTACTAATTGGTGATTGATCGATAAAGATCATGTAGGGGGGGCTTGTGGGGTTGATCTAGACCTCGATCGACCCCACAAGCCCCCCTATCCCGATTTTGGGGACCCCATTCTATTCAAATGGGATTGCTATCACCGCCGCCTCCTCCTATAATAGGAGTTAGGTTGTACGTGAAGTAAACTTCATGAAATGTTGGAGAAAGCTTAACGTCTTGCAGATTCAGGAGTGGTTCAAAGGACAAAGATTTTCGAGTGTGTATGACACTGAATCCCCTACCACTTTCCTCGGTAGCTCAGCGGTAGAGCGGTCGGCTGTTAACCGATTGGTCGTAGGTTCGAATCCTACCCGGGGAGATTCGTTCTAATCTACGTCGATAATTCCTAATAATTGGATAGCCTTGTTTCCCACATATGCCAAATCATATTGCGTTGATTCACGACCCACAAACCAGTGGATGATTAAGTATCGTCCTTTTTTCCAGCTCTAAAAAGTGAAGATAAATAGATTTGTGCGTTTTCATCGCCCCCCCCCTCCCCCCGAATACCCTCACCCAAGGCAAGGACCCTGCCTATTCAGAGATCGTTTTGGGGGGCCCCACTTCAACAGATTCCGGTGTATTGAGCGATTGGAATGGGCGAGTCAATCAGTCATCTGGGGGGGGGGGGGTAAATCCACAATTTTGTAAGAGAAAGGATCTGTTCCAAGCGTGAGGTTAAAAAGTTGTTTTGCAAAATCCCTACGGAATAAGCTATTGATGCTTTTCAATCTTCTTTTTTCTAAGCAGAAAGGCTCATAATATACTCATATAGGCAATAGTCTTCAGTTCCTTAATTCTTTTTTTCAGGTGCTACAAAGAGAAAGTTATTTGTATCAGTAAAAGTAAAAATAGATTTTGCTTTTACTGATTTAGCTTCTAATTATATTGCCAGAGATTTAGACAGAATGGGGCTAAGATTTGTTCTATGAACTCTCATGAGAGAATTGTTTCGTCGTTCAATCCAGTGACACCCCGCCAAACCAGAACGGGTTGAATAGATATTAATAAGTTTCAAGCAACATATTATAGATAAGAAAATTTTGAAATAGGCAACGTTTTCGCCTCATCCATTTGTTTCTATGAACCAGAACCCTAAATCGAAGAAATCGCTCTGGGAACTCTTCTACTACCATGTAGGAATCAAAGCAATTGAACCAATAAATATTTGGATACTGGAGATGTATATCCATAAAGGAGATTTCTTTGACGTATTCGGGATTTTGCTCCTCTTCATTCAAAGGGAGATTATTCGACCGCTTAATAGATTGAATAGATGAGTCAGGTCCCGATTTTGGATTATCTTCACGGTTCGGATTATCTTCACGGTTCGGATTATCTTCACGGTTCGGATTATCTTCACGGTTCGGATTATCTTCACGGTAGAGAAAAAAATCTTTAATTTGATTATTTGACAATTTATTTGGCTCCTTTATTATACCGTAAATGGTGTAAAGCCTCCGCGCCGGTTCTTTTGTCGGCAACAAGCTGCGACGTGAGGGAGGAATGTTAGGATCTGGCTGGAACAGAAGCACGGGGTCCCAGATGAAGCGCGACCCGAAGGGTCGAGTCGTTTCATGGAATCGATTAAAGTGTGTTTCATATTCATTAGATGAGTCGCCGGATATTCCCAATTCTAGAAATTGCTCACGTAACAACATATTATCCAACTGGTTTTCCATTCTTTCAATAAATTGTTCTTTCAAATGAATCGGATATTTTTCAAAACTAAATAGATATCCGCTTTTCTCACACGATTTACTTTTGTCACCCTTAATCCTATTGAATTCGAAATCTTTTTGGGGTATATAATTATAATTTTGGTAAAGGAGAATTAAATTATACAAATGATTGGGTTCAGATAATACCCTCGCCAACTCAAAAGCCCCGCCTCGCAGGAAACGGAGACGCCAAGCCTTATGGGACCAAGTGATCTCACGCGACAATCCCATCAGACCTGAGTTTATTAGTTTGGGTGACCGTTGCAGTTCGAAGTCGGTTCGACTGCTAAATCCCACCCTTCTCACAAATTTAGAAGAACGGCTTGTAGAGGTTACATTTAAACAAGACTTGGGTTTATCAATAGGAACGGAAAAGGAAAAACTGTTGCTGTGTTGACCTTCGTCTTTACAAATCCCCGAACGTGGGAAATTAGTCGATAGGTTTTCTAGTACACCGCAAGCTAGGTTCAAGTCATTCTCTACAAGTTTGTCGATAACAATGAAATTTTCTTTCTCCCTCATATCCATTTGGAGTGAATCGCGAGCTACTAATCCAGCTAGTATCCCTAGGGTATGCGAAAATAGAGTGAATTCATTAAATGTTGACTTAGTTATTGAAGGTTCCACAAACCAGTTAGACAAATAATAAAATCGCATCTTTAACTCGTTACGACCAATATTTGTGAGATAAGTATTTGTCAAACTCTTCTTCGAAGTAGCTTCCGCTATCTCGTAGGAAAAAATATCCCATCCGGAACCGGATTCTATCCCATTGCTCATATCACTAGCAGTCGAATGTTGTCTATGCAAAGCTAATTCAATTGCGTTGCTACATATAATCTTACTTCTTTTGGAAGTACCTATCAATAACGCCTCGTTAGCGAGAAGGAATAAATCTCGTTTACTATAACCCGTAGTTCCAGACCCAATACCTTCAATAATAGGAAGGGGCGGATTAGCCTCCATTTTGCAACCTTTGATACGTAATAGAATTGATAATTCTTTATGACGTTGATACCCGTTGGATTTTCGAAAATTTATTAATTAGTTTAACCGGTTCGGAGCTATTGGAGCTGGATCTATCCTCGCAGGTACGTGAGTCGTAGCGATAACAACACTGTTGGAATTGCCGCGCCTGTCACCAATACTTTTCAATATTTCGCAAAGTAAGAATTTGGGCTCAGCTTCTAGCTTATGATACGAACGAATAATATTCAATTCATGAATATCTTGAATCCATAGTGTACAAGGATACATCTCTTTTGCCATTTTAAAAACGAGAATTATTCGATGTACGCTTTCTTTCGAGATGAAAGTTCCACGTGGATTATTATAAAAGGCTTCGTTGTATATCATCTTTTTCATTGGTAGTTTCACCACTGGAGAGTAGGAATCGAATGCTAAATCTCTAATAATGGAAGATCGGCCAGTTTCTATGGGTCCTACTAGTAAAATCCCTTTAGATGGGAATAATTTTGATTGATATGAGATAGGTATGTCATGACATGGCGTATTTAGTAGACTGCCTACTCGTCTCGTTGTTACTGAAAGTAGAATATTTCTCTCGGGTGCGAAAAAAGCCCACTTCTCCGCAGGATCCAACTTACGGATCTTGTGACTCGATAGATCATTTTGCCATACTTGAAGTAAGTTTGCTAAAACATTAGATCTTTCTTGGAGATAAGGTTCGTGAGATATATTGTTGCCCAATAAATCATAATTGGAATTCAATTTCAACACATACCTATAAAGACTATTCTTTGTCACTAAATGTTCAGTCAGTGGTTCTTTATTATCATCTAGGATATCGGAACTATCTCTACGAAATATCCACGAATCAAGTTCATTTTTCACAAAGAAGAAAAATAATATATTATTTATATAATTCAACAATCTATTCAAAGAATAGATTAGTAGATCTCTCGTTGACATGTAGCTTGTCGAAGGGGAATACATTACCTCTTTCAAATAGGATCGACACGTTGGATCTGTCAAAAATTCAATAGTATTGAAACGTTTCCATAAATGAAAGGAATTGAAACCCGAAACAGCAGACAAAGGGTGTTTGAATAATGCAAGAACGGTGAATACTGAAAGAATAAAGTAATAGAAGATAGATCTATTAGAAAATTGAGATATTGACCATCCTCCCGAATGTAAAAGCTCGGCTTTATCAGGAATTTCTTCGAAAATAAGAAGACTTGTCTCGGATACTATAGTATTGACAGAATCGTTGTCGAATCTCAATCCTAGGCTTTGCATTCTTTGGAGTAAATAGGCTTTCGCGCCATCTACTACATCCTCAGCAATTACTTTATAAATCCTATTAAAATCATGAGTTAAGCCATAACTTATTTTAAGTACTATTTCTGGATATGTTTCTCTAATCAGATCGTAGAAGTATCTCCACCAGGTGGGGGTAAAAAACCAAGGTATATAATCTATAAATAAGCTCCATTTTTCACCGATATTGTTTTTCCAAAAGATCCAAGAGATCTTATATCTAGTCAAATCTTTTAATAATTCATTGAAATGAATAAAATGGGATGAACAAGTAGCCTCTTTCCGGATAAATTGATCCGCGAAGTCCGTATCTTCGTTTGCAACCTCCTTTACAATTGATTCTGCTAGAGATCTCGATGTTACATCGTCGCATAATGGGAGTCTTAACGACCAATAAGATGTTTTCATTTCCTCCGGTTCCCAGAAATACCTAATAGACAAATTCTTTTGATAGACCCGATCCAATACCAGATTCTTGGGGCGATATTGGGGTCGTCGATCTGACGATGAATCGGAGTTTGGCGACATCTCCTTCAAAGAAACTCTATCGCTACTGCACAAATAGAAAACTGACTCTATCGTTTCACGAGGAGATGAATTCAAACTCGCCAGTAACCTCTTCAGATCCGAAATAGAATAGGAAAGTCCATCTGAATGAGTTACCAATGCTGTCGATTTATGCAGATTAAACAAAAGAAGTTGGATTGGTGTGAGTACGTGGCCAGCAACTTCCCTTGCTGCTTGTTTCGAGAAATTGGATGACAACGAATCCGACAGTTGGGGATGAATAAATGAGATGGTTTTGGATGAGATAGCTTCATCTTTGGAGCCCGCATATAAGTTTTCTAAGACGTCGAGATAACTACTGTTGCATCTCCCAATAAAAAGAGTTCTTTTCATTTTCGGAATAAAGTTGCTTCCGTCACAGTTCCGTACAGGTGAGTCGTCTAGAAAGTTTAGTTTATTAACCTGATCATAAATGTATCTCGAAGTATTCCCACCAATATCTCTAACTGAACCTCCCCCACGGTTTAAATCATGCAGAAACAGATTCCAGAATTGCTTCCCTGTAATGGAAAGAGCATTCCTTGAAAATCCTGCTCGGATGGGTTCGATGCGGGGCAACCCGAGAGAAGTAGGATTCACTGCAGATTCCAGCTCGGTTGAAGAGCCTACCGATTTCTCACTCACTAACAGTTTGGATTCAATAGATAAACTCTTCTCTTTTTCAAGAATTGTTTTGAGCAAAAGCATCTTTTCGTTACTGGAATAATCTAATAAATATAATAAAGAATTATATATCATGAGATCTAGCTTGGTGAATTCTTCGATACCGACAGTTAGATCAGTGAACTTATTCAATTTTTCGATGCAATAATCAATGGTATATATCAAAGCTTTCTGGCAAGTAGCCTTAGCAACAATCATTTTATAAAGAAAAAAAACATTGAGAAATCGATGAAAATCTTTTTCGTTTTGTTGATTGTTATTACCGAGACTGACACTACTATTACTTAGTAATTTGTTCCTTATTATTGATACACGGCAAATTGATTTATCCAAATCATATTTTAATACTTTCCCGACAGGGGAAAGAGACGAATCCCCGATCGTATTGAGCAAGCTATGCACGTTTGACTGAACATTTTTACACTCATCAATTTGATTGGTAATATATTCGTTCAATAGGCGCTCTACGTTATCTTTCCATTTTAACACCATTTATTCAGTTGCAATTCTTGTTACATCGGCGTACTCCCCGCTCCCCGTCCAGATATCTAATCGATATTTGATTTGAAAGAAATATTGAGTAGATAATGCGCAGAAATAGTCATAGAAAAGAAACATGTATGTTGAGTAGAGAGATAGGATTCTATTTCTTCGATACAATCTAACTAAAGAATATATTGAATGTATGTGACCTTTTTCTTTCAATTAGTTTAAAAAAGTAGTATTTTCACTTCGATTACTTATTTCTCTTTTTCTAGGTATACCTAAAGGTATTTGAAAATAGTTTGGAATAATCTCATCGAGGTTGAGGCGTCTGCCACCCGCTAGCCCAAGGTTTTTGCCATATATTCCAGTAAGCGGTATGTCACCCCTCGTTTTCAACGGAAACCCTTTCCCAGATTTAACGCTATTACTGACGTCAATAGCTATTGCTCCATTAAAAATCAGATTTGATTTCTCAATTATCGATAGAAATTCGGTGAGTCGATTTATTACTTCATTTTTTATTTGTGAATAAGTGTGTAGGATGGGAAATCCTTCCCCATTTCTGTCACAATCTAATCTGGATATGCAGCCACGAAACGGCGTCATCTTTTCACAAAATGTGAATGAAGACAAGCTGGAAAAGGCTTCTCGCTCAAAATGAAATCCCCATCTATCCCCCCGGTGATCTGCTGAATCTCCGGATTCAAGTGACGCTCTGTCATGGGAGTTTAATACTGCGGGACCCAATGAGTCGTTTCCCAATTGTGTCGCTTGTAACCGATCCAGATCTCGCTTGTTACGATTTTCCCAAAAGAATAACGAATCAAAATTACTTTGGTTGTTTTTAAACACTAATATATCTTTATAGAATTTGAAAAACCTGCTTGAATTTTGTAAACACTTATCCCCACAAAACCTAAAAAATACTTGAATCCCCTCAGTATCATCCTTGTTGGATATATCAAGGAGTGAATCCCTCACTATGCATGCCTTCCATCTACCGCAAACCAGATGAGTCATCACATCATAACGAACTTGCTTCTCTTTTTTCGTTGAACCTACAGGAATATCTTCGTTCAAACTTAAGTAGTGGGAAAGAAGTACTCCCCTCTTTCCATTCTTTTCAACAGATAAAGATCTTTCGAATCGGGGAAAGCAGTTGCAGGAAAAGTTACCAGAATTCTCTGCCTGCTCCTTGATCACTCCGTCACCCCCATTAATGACTTCCGCTACTATAAAACTTTTTTCGATCGACCTTTTGTCACTCAGACAATGCATAGATATTGGTATTGTTAACAACATCAGCATCTCCAGGTTGATGCCGCTATCTCCTTTTAGTGAATTACGCAGATTGCGTAAAAATAGTGAACTCAGAAATCACAAGTCAGAGAATCTGATAAAAGGTTCATAGTTGGAAGATGGGCTAATGAAAAATTCTTTGAGATGTTGGTTTTTCAATGATTTGAAGAAGTGGTCTAATAGACTGACTCCTATTAACTCTGAGATTTCAGATGAAAAATATGGACTTCCCGCTCTTTCTTTTGCCATCTTTTTTACCTTTCTTTCTCTTTTCATATTAATTCTACGCGATAGACACTTTCTATTTCCCACATTTATTATACCAAGGATTTTGAAAATTTCAAGATGGGATGAAAGAAATATTTCAAACGAAATAGTGATTTCTGTGAAGAGTCGTATCCAAAACTTTAATTAGATCGGGAATTCTAAACTGTTATTGTCGAAGAGACTTACACATATCTCAATCAGCTACCGTAATAAGTCTTCTTTGTTCCAGAGCAGAGCGATAGGATTGGATTACCCAATTGGATGGGCGAACGACGGGGATTGAACCCGCGCGTGATGGATCCACAATCCATTGCCTTGATCCACTTGGCTACGTCCGCCCCCTCTGTTGATTTAGCTGGCCCCCTCTGCCGGACGGGAACGGGATCTATCCGTTAAGAAAGCTAGATAGGTTCTTCGATTGGTACACATACATATTAACTGTATGTATATAACAAGACAATAGGAAATCTTTGAAATGAGGAATACGCTTTCACTCCCTTTTATTGGGGTGATGGATTGCAAGCATTCCGCAAATCGGAGTAGATTACGAAGTAATCTATTAAATCCCATCCCAGAGGGATATTTCAAATGCTTTTCAAAATTCAAGGTTAGATACTTAGAATCATAAAATTGTGACAAGCTGTTATCCTCTTTCCCATACGTTCTATCGCACAAACCTTTACTTCATTGGACACCAAATCTCCTCCTCTGAAGGTGAGAGATCTGGTATCCAGTTGTGCTGCATAACCAGACGGATATTACCCGTTTATAGAAGGAGCTTCAACGGAAGCCAAGTCTAGAGGGAAGTTATGAGCGTTACGTTCATGCATGACTTCCATACCTAGGTTAGCCCGGTTTATGATATCAGCCCAGGTGTTTATAACGCGACCTTGGCTGTCAACCACGGATTGGTTGAAGTTGAAACCATTCAAGTTGAAAGCCATGGTGCTAATGCCTAAAGCGGTGAACCAGATACCTACCACGGGCCAAGCAGCTAAAAAGAAGTGTAGAGAACGAGAATTGTTGAAGCTAGCATATTGGAAGATCAGACGACCAAAATAGCCGTGAGCAGCTACGATATTGTAGGTTTCTTCTTCTTGACCGAACTTATAACCTGCATTAGCAGACTCATTCTCAGTTGTTTCTCTGATCAAACTAGAAGTTACCAAAGAACCATGCATAGCACTGAATAGAGAGCCGCCGAATACGCCAGCTACACCCAACATGTGGAAGGGATGCATAAGGATATTGTGCTCGGCCTGGAAGACAATCATGAAGTTGAAAGTACCAGAAATGCCTAGAGGCATACCGTCAGAGAAACTTCCTTGACCAATTGGGTAGATCAAGAAAACGGCGGCAGCAGCTGCGACAGGAGCCGAGTATGCAACAGCAATCCAAGGACGCATACCTAAACGGAAGCTTAGTTCCCATTCGCGACCCATGTAGCAAGCTACACCAAGTAGGAAGTGAAGAACGATAAGTTCGTAAGGGCCACCATTGTAAAGCCATTCATCGACAGAAGCTGCTTCCCAGATTGGGTAGAAATGTAACCCAATAGCTGCAGAAGTAGGGATGATAGCACCAGAGATAATGTTGTTACCGTATAACAAAGAACCAGAAACGGGTTCACGAATACCATCAATATCTACAGGAGGAGCTGCGACAAAAGCAATGATGAATACAGAGGTTGCGGTTAGCAAGGTAGGAATCATCAAGACACCGAACCATCCGATGTAAAGACGGTTTTCGGTGCTGGTGATCCAGTCGCAGAAGCGACCCCATAAGCTTGCGCTTTCGCGTCGTTCTAAAGTTGCGGTCATGATAATTTTTGGTTTCCAAGAAATAATTAGTGATTCCCCAGGCTAGTAAGCCTGTTAATCTTTAATATATCACAGAAACCTATCTGTGTCAACCAAAATTAAATGAGTTTCCAAATTTATTGAATATGGGGGCTTCTTCTCGATATCTAAAACAATTGTTATCCATCGCTTTACAGCAAGGCTTTCCTTTTTCAAAAAAAAAAGTAGGTTTTCGCTCTATATTTTTGCTCTATGCGTTATGCGGTGCGCGCATAAATCAAACTCAGTCTCTGAAAAACTGATAATGCGTCAAGCCTTTTTGCGAGACACTTCACAACTCTGGATTGGACCCCCCCCCCCCCCCGCAAAACTCCTGGTTTAATAGGAGTATAATAATTAACGAGCTAGAAAAGGAGGAGTTGCCAATCCCCACTTGTGGCTTAGACGCCCGTTATTCGTCGTTCACGACCCACCCAACCATTTAGTCATAGTATTCTTTGATTCCCCGAAAGAAAGGTTGTGCCCCGGTTCCAATCCACAACGGGAATTCTGTGGATTGGAACGAATTTGAAACTAACGGAAATGAGCGAAAGCTTTGTTCGCTTCCGCAACTTTATGAGTCTCCTCTTTCTTCCGTATGGCACTACCGGAATTCCTTGCGGCATCCATTGATTCATCGCTCAATCTTAAAGCCATACTTCGACCTGAGCGTTTTCGACACGCGATTAATGACCACCGGATAGCCGAAGCTTTTCCCTCTGCCGGTACTACTTCAACGGGGACTCGATAAGTTGATCCACCTACACGTTTGGTTTCTGTTACTACATCGGGAGTTACCTTGCGCACTGCCTGTCGCAGAACAGACAGTGGGTTCCTATTTGTCCTTTACCTAATCCGCTTCATAGCCTGGTGGAAAATCTGATAAGCCAGTGATTTTTTGCCATTTTTCAGGATATGATCAACTAGCATATTTACTAATCGATTACGATAAATTGGATCTGATTCGATATTTTTCTTTCTGTTCACTACACTGCTCCGATGTAACGCGAGTTTACAAATATAAATCTGTCAGATTTGAATCAATTCTTTTATTTCAATTGTATCTTAAGCTACTATTTTGGCTTTTTCACCCCATATTGTAGGGTGGATCCACCGATTAGTCGGGGATCTCCCTCCAAACTGCACGTGCGACTTTCATCGAATACAGCTTTCCACATGATTGAATAGAAACTATTCAAAAGATTTTGAACCATTTCTTTATTTAAGGTGCAAATCATATTTACCCATGGCACATTGGGTATCCGTTTTTTCCTATTCCACGGATAGGATAAGTCAAAGTCTTCTAGACATACAAGGAAAAAAATCTTGCAATTCAATTGTCTTACTAGGAATGTCCGTAGGTTTCTCAATCCAATCAGTGGATGTGCATAAAGCTTTCACCGAATCTCCGTAGTCGTAATCTAAACCTGTTCCAAGAGGAAGAGACGTCCTAACATTTTCCAGGTGAGAGTTCAGGTAAAACTCAATTTGCTGGAATAGAACACCTTAGACACCAAGTTGTTTCATAAAATAGATAGATAATAATAAATTTCTATCAATCTCTGTAGTAGCAGGCTTCAGTCCCCTGGCAATGCTGGGTCGGCTACACATTTAACATATCAGAACAACTGATACGGAATCATTGCAATGATACGAGTTATGACAATGTTCTGCAACGCACTAGAACGCCCTTTTTTACGATCCTTAACCCCTACAGCATCTAAAGTTCCTCTAACAATGTGATACCTAACGCCGGGTAGGTCTTTGACCCTTCCGCCTCTTACGAGGACCACCGAATGTTCCTGCAAGTTATGGCCAATGCCTGGTATGTAAGCCGTTACCTCAAACTTGGAGGTTAGTCGAACTCTCGCGACTTTACGTAGGGCAGAGTTGGGTTTTTTTGGTGTAGTCGTGGAATAGTCGACAGCTCTAATGTCACTATACAGAACCGTACGTGAGATTCTCACCTCATACGGCTCCTCGTCATTCAATTACTCCTGGTGGGAAGAAAAGAAGCCCAAAAATTATCCCAATTGTTTTCAACTAATAAACGCAAAAGAGTTTACAAAAGAAAAAAGAAATAATTAAATCCTCTCCAATT